CATAAAGTTCTTGCTTCGACAATTCAAAAGTGGGAGAAGGCTTTTTACTAATAAATCGATATTCAAAATCATTCCATTCAGGGTCTTTTATTCTATCAAAGCGGCGGCTTTCTAAATTCTCATAGGGTCCCCCTGGAATTCCTTCCAGAGCCTGCTGGATAATTTTTATAGATTCTGTCATTTCGCCAATTCGCACTAAATACCGAGCTAATGAATCCCCCTCTTTTTGCCATTGAATCTCCCAATCAAATTCCTCGTAACACTCATAACGATCAACTTTACGAAGATCCCATTGTATTCCGGAAGCTCGTAGCGTTGGTCCCGATAAACCCCAGTTTAGTGCCTCTTCTCCTCCAATAATGCCTACGCCCTCAACCCGTTCTAAAAAAATGGGATTCCGTGTAATAAGCTTTTGATATTCAGCAACCCCGGTTAAAAAATAATCGCAAAAATCCAAACATTTATCTATCCAGCCATGAGGTAGATCAGCAGCGACTCCTCCGATACGAAAATAATTATGCATCATTCGCATGCCGGTAGCAGCTTCAAATAGGTCATATATCAATTCTCGTTCTCGAAAAATATAGAAGAAGGGGGTCTGTGCCCCAATATCTGCCATAAAAGGACCAAGCCATAACAAATGAGAAGCGATACGACTCAACTCCAACATAATAGCTCTGATATAGCTAGCTCTTTTGGGTACTTGAATATTGCCTAGCTGTTCGGGCCCATTTACGGTTATTGCTTCTGTGAACATAGTAGCTAAATAATCCCAACGTGTTACATAAGGCAAATATTGTATAATTGTTCGATTTTCCGCAATTTTCTCCATCCCTCTATGTAAATAACCCAATACTGGTTCACAGTCAATAACATCTTCACCATCGAGAGTAACGATTAGTCGAAGAACACCATGCATTGATGGGTGGTGAGGGCCCATATTGACTATCATGAGGTCTTTTCTTGTAGTTGGTGCAATCATAAGTTTTTCCTGAGCCATTCTTCCATGCATTGCTGAAAGTCAAAAGAAAGAAGTTCATCAAAGTTCATCAAAATTTAAACGACTAAGCTCAAATGGTATCACACTTCAAATTAACGCGTTTTTATCTCTCGAATATCCAACTCATCAATTAATTCTTTATATCGACCCCTATTTCTTTTTGACAAATAGGCCAGCAGTCGTTGACGTTTTCCCAAAATTTTTCGCAAACCTCTCTGAGATGAAAAGTCTTTTTTGTGCAATTCCAAATGGGAAGTAAGTCTCCTTATCTTAGTGGTGAAACTGAATACTTGAAATTCAACAGACCCCCCGCTTTCTTTGTTTTCTTTTTGAGAAATAACTGAAACGAATGAATTTTTTACCATAAAAAAGGACCCTTTCGCTTTTTAAAGATATGGATTTTACCGATCAGTAATAATAATGCCATTAATTTGAATGTGGTATATACAATAATCTAATCTAAATTTATTTATGAACTCCTTATTTCCTGAAGTCAAATCAATCCAATTTAAAATAGGTTTTAGATAGTAATAGAAAGGGTTGTATATTTTTGAATCGAAGAATTTAGACCGAAAATCAAGAAGGTTCCGTTGATTCATTTTTAGATTTAATTGAAATATTATTTATTTCATATTGGATACTAAAATGAAATGTGAGATAAGACACGCCATCTTTGTATTTGTTTGCTTTCATATACCCTATGTATATATAGGGTATAGGATATATAGAAAAAGTGTATTATCTAAAAATTTTCAATTGTGGATACATCTGTATCCTTAACATACCGAAACGACTGCCATTATTGGTATCAAACCAATAACGATTCATACAAGCTAAATCTTCTAATCGATAATTAGGCCAAAGAAAGAGCTTTAATTTACTTAATTTATTTTTCTCTTCCTCAAGATAGTTATTGTCATGTGAAATTTTGCTACTGTTTTTTACGTTCCAAAATGCCGAATTTTTGTCTATAAAATTTCGATTTTGTGAATTTAAACAACTAAGAATTCTCAATTTTCTACGATGTCTAAAGGATAAAATATTTTCGGGAACAAGGAAATCAAAACGATTTTTGTCTCTATTTTCAGTTATTCTTTGATGTGGTGAAATAATTTTATCAAAATTCTTGTTAGAAACATCTATTTGCTCTTGGTATTTTTGATGCTTATTCTTATGAACCGACGAAATACCTATTGTTTGATACATAATAAATCGACCATCTTTTTTTTCAGACAGACGCATGGGTTCTAGAATCAATACTCCCTTCTTCATCAATTCTGAAAGAGTTAAATTCTTATGAATCAACATTATATCCAAACTCATTTCTCTGTTTTGAATCGAGGATCTAGTAATGTTTCTTGGATCTATCAGTCTAAGCAGGAGACAATATACCTTGATATTATTGATCATTCTTTCATTCAAAGCCTCATCCCATCTAAATTGAAAAAGCAAATAACGTTTCAGGAAGAACTCGAGTTCTGCTTTCGTGTTGCTTTTATATTGTTTTTTCTTTTTCACGTTTTTCATGTCTGATCTTGCATAATTTTCTTCAATATCTTTTTGTTGTGAGAGAACGGAGCTTAGATCTCCTCGACTTGTGGGTTCTTTTTCTTCTTGATTTCGATGCTTTTTATTTGATAGCATCACAAAAATTCCCTTTTCCTGTTCAGGAATCTTTTTCTTTTCACTTCTATTTAAATTTAAAAGAAGTAATTTGCTTGGTATAAACCAAGGTTTCATTTTATATGTCTTAGAAAGTAATACAAATTCTGGGAAGAACCAAATTTCCAGATTCGATATGGGATGCTTTAGTATTTTTTCATTCATTCCCATCCAATCGCAAAATCTATTGTGGGAGTTTGGTAGATTGATCTCTGGAATAATAAGATAATTTTTTTTTTTAGAAATTATTTGATAATTTTTAGTATGAATTTGAGTATTTGGATTCCTATTGGTATCGATTATGATCCAGGTCTCAATATCTACTTTTTCTCTAAGATCAAATTTAAAAATTTTCCAATCAAAATATTTTGTATCGGCCGACTTTTCGATATGGACCCTTTCTATATCATTTTTGATAGGGATGTTCCTCAGTATATCAAAAAGGTTTTTTTTAGACGTGTTATTGTTATAAGAAATCTCTTGCTTCTTATTTCCTTGAGGGGGAGATCCAGAAAAAAAGCATTCCGTTTTCTTTTCATAATTAATAAATTTATATGATAAAAGATCATATCTGTAGTATTTTCTAAAATTATCTTTTTGATTAGATAATAAATATACTTCAAATTGTTTTTGTTTTTTGGAATTCATTAATGGGGTTTTTTCATATGAATACCGTTTGCGTAAATTTTCCTTTTTAGCCATACGACGCCGCTGAAACGTATTTCGCCATTTTTCTGGTATTAATTTAGACCACCTGGTCTTAGATAAATGGTATTGAGAATGTCCTCTTAACCAAGTTTTCCATGGATTCGTTTCATAACTCGGAAGTTTATTATCTCCCAATTTCGAAACAAGCACTCCTTGTGTTTCAAAGGAATCCTTTATTTTAGGCTTAAGGAAAAAGGGAATTCCTTGATATTGAACAACAGATCTTAACGAATTAATAACTTGGATTTTTGATAATTTGTAAAATACATATGCTTGTGGCACGTAGGATAAATCATAAAAAATAGATGAATTCTTTTTAATATTACTAATATTATCAAGTGGGTTTTTTAGAGTCGAAATAAACGAAATTGGAGTTTTCTTTTTTTTTTTAATTCTTTCTTGTTTTCTTTCATTATTGTAAATAGATTTATCAAGAATTTTTTTTGTTAATTTAAGAAAAAGTTCTGTATTTATTCTGGGAATATTAATGATAGATAAAAAAAAATCTGTGTGTATTTTTTCAATCAAAAAAGAAAAAAAGGGGGAGAATTTACAGATTAATCGATCATTTCTTCGTTTTAACATTTGTTGTTTTTCTAATTTTTTAGCATTATAACTTGTAGCACTAAGATTATTTATTCTTGGAGTTACTTTTTTTTTTTCTTTTGTAAGTCTTTCTATTTGATTTCGAATTGTACTTGTTCTATCATCCAGATCATTCATTTTTTTTTCTGTCAATGAATAGTTTGTCCAGCTCGGAGATGCAATTTGAATTTCACTAAATGATTTGTGACTTATCTGATTGTTTATTATGGAATCTTTTTCTTCTTTAATTTGCTTTGAGTCATATACTCCTACTTTTATGAATCTAAATAATATACTTGGATTTACTTTTGAAAGTTCTTTTATTATTCTTTTTATAAAAAGAATACTTTTTATAACCCATTTTTTTCTTTCTTTTGAAATTTTTCGAAGTAATTTTGTTTTTCCTTTGAAAACTGTCAGAACTCGAAAATACTTCTTTTTCGATTTTGCAATTTTTTTTTCGAATTCCTTTAAAATGGGTTTAAAAAAGGAAGGTCGTTTTCGGGGTGAATAAAAGGGAAGTTCAGTTTCCATTCCCCAAACTGTTAAAAAACTAAAATTATCTTTTTCTTTTTTCTTTTTCATTATATCTTTCTGAGAGGATCGTAGTTTCGATTTGTGCCAAGGTTTCAGACAGAAGGGAAATAATATTTTTATTTGAATACCCTCTGTCAACCATTTTTTTGGAAATTCTCTTTCGGATAATGGAATACCGTTATAGGTGCATTTAATATGGATCTCTTTATTCCACTCTTGTAAATCCTCAGACCATTCAGGAAGTTGCCATAGGAGTATACGTGCAATATTTTTCGCAATTATGAATGAAGGTAATAGAATATATTTTCTAAAAATAGATTGAATTAGTAATATGCAACCCCTTATTACTTGCGCAAGTGGAAGAATCTCCCAGGACTCTGCTACCTTTATTTGTGCTTTTTCTTTTCTTTTGTTCTTTTCTTTTTTTTCTTCTTTTGTATACTCTACAATTTTGAATGCTTCCCCTTTATTCAACCCATTTTTAAAAATTAGTTTAATCAACCCGGAG